AAATTTTAGATAGAAATTGAAAAACTGTTCGTTATATTAATTCTAATCTATTCTATGGATCTATGGATCTATTGAAAAAAGAGGGGACATTTTTAATTCGTTTTAATGTAATTAGTTTGAATTGTTATCCATATTGAATTTGAATTGTTATATAAATATATAAATAGGAATTGTTATCTATTGTTATATATTTATATATATATATAATATTATATTTCTATTGTTATATTTATATTGAGTTTATTGAGTTGATATATATGTATATTGAGACTTATATTGAGATATATTTATTGAGGTCCGGTCCATTCGATTGAAGAGAATGATCTCAACCAGATAAGAACCCATAAGAAAGCGGCGGGATTGGATTCCTCTTTGTAATTTGGAATAAGTACAATGGTATTCAAGATATAAATCCAATAAAAAGAAACAAATGGTTTAGCAACCCCTCCTATTCCTATAAAGTTAGGAATAGATAGAGAAAATTAGGAATGGGTCGGGTATATTTCTATCCATTTTGTATCGTTTTGGCGACATGGCCAAGTGGTAAGGCGGGGGACTGCAAATCCTTTATCCCCAGTTCAAATCTGGGTGTCGCCTGATTAATAAAAAACTTGGAATTGATTATTCCTATTCCGTTGATCGAAATGGAACCTGATAAATTCTTTGACAACAGGAACCGAGACTTGTTGGCTTTGTCAATACTTGAGAAATCCGTGGATTCTCTAATCTAAATGGATATAAATTCTTTGAAAGTAAGAAATCATAAATCCCGGTTCCTGAAGGATTCTCAATATTAACTCCTAGTCCTCAAGAAGAGGTTATAAAAAAGACTTGAAATGAAAGTCTTACTGAGTATCTTAATCATATGATAGTGTATACTGACTATTAAGTCTGGTATTAGATTGAATAGGCTGATAAGAAATCAATTTAATAGTTATAAAAAGAACCAAAGAACAGAGGATACTTTACATCTTCCATTAGATAGGAGTATTCCATTGCTATTTCCAAAAATGTCTTAATGCTTTCCAATTCTACCGGAATTCCTATATTATTATACTAGAAAGGTAGGAATTTGTTACAAGGGGATTCATTGGATTTAGATTGCTTCGTCAACAATAACCTTAAGTCAAAAATAAGATTTTGACTCTGCGCCATTGATTCCACTATGATTGATGATCGATAAATAATTCCTTCATTTCATAAAGAAGATAGGGGACATAATTCACATGGATATAGTAAGTCTCGCTTGGGCTGCTTTAATGGTAGTCTTTACATTTTCCCTTTCGCTTGTAGTATGGGGAAGGAGTGGACTTTAGGGGTATTATTAATTGATTAATTGAATTGTATCAATTGTTTAATTGATCGTTTTGCAAAGCGTTTTAAGATCAAACTATGAATTCCTATGATAGTTGTATTTCAAAACTCAAGTCAACAGAATACATAATGCATATAATAGTCTTTTTTTTCTAACTGAGTTTTTTCTAAATATTCTATCTAAATATTCAATTTTGATTTTTGAAATCCGTTCTTGACAGAATTCAATTCTAATTATGGATATTACAGTGAGAAACAACAAATCTCTGTTTTTTATTTATTTTGATTCGTTTCTCTCTTTCTTTTTTGGTTCTAAGAAAAAGTCATTATTATGACGATATCTATTTTCTACCGTAAACTACCTACTAACAGCTTGGTTGTACAAAGAGGTTACACACATAATAAATAATATTTTTGCTTGCGTCGAGCGATCCATATATTGCACATTTAACTAAGGTTTTAGACTCCTAGAAATTTTAGCTTTGCTTTATCAATTCATTTGATGTCACGTTTAAGCATGATACATCAGTGGGTCTACTACTCCTTTTTCTAATTTGAAAAAGTTACCGTGGAGCTCGACGGATCATATGTTAATGCCCCGATTGAGAACTTCTTGGAAATTCTAATCTAATTCTTCGGTTTCACTTTTTTCCTTTTCTTTTTCTAATTTCTATTATTTCCGTTTGGAATTTCTTAGAATTCCTCTTAATTTCATTATTTATTAATCATTTTCAATAGATCCCAGGATCCCTATTTCTTTTTGAAAATGATACGAAACCGAAAAATTAGATTAGATTCTATATAATAGAGCAGTTGACTTTCAATTATTTTGGATTGATTTTTTTTTTATACAAACGGATGTATCAAGAAATAGAATTAGAGTACTTTCACTTTATATATACGAAATAGATGTATGTACTACATATTGTAAATTGGTCGATCTCAAACCCATATCTGCATACAACTCCAAATCTAAAAGGTATATAATAGAAAATAAGGATTTATAAAGAATAGAAAGATTTCTTTCTATTTATGAGCGTTTATACTATATTTAATTTTTAATTATCTTATTCTATTCTATTATATTGAATTATTATATAATAATTCAATATAATAGAATAATTTTCATATTTCTTAGAATAGAATAATTCCAAAATATGGTTTCCTATTAGTTCTTTTTACCATACTAGCGTAGATAGTGTTGATTCCAGTCTGATTATTTCATTTAAGACTTGGGGCTTCAATCCCTTTCATTTCTTCAATCATTCATAAGAACTAATAAGTTTCAGTCAAATTAATCGTTTTGACTGACTGTTTTTACGTAAATGATAAGTAAAAAAGCGGTAGGAACTAGAATAAAGAGTGCAGTAGCAATAAATGCGAGAATATTTACTTCCATAATCTCATTGTTTTTTTTTTTTTTTGCTTCGCAATAACTCGGGATCTAATCCCATAGAGATAATAAATTTGACTCCTAGAAATTCAATGGGATAAATTACACCCTAATGATACGAAATCGGATCAGGATCAATATTATGAATAACAATATTTGATCTATCAAATCGATTCATCGTCGAGAATTGAATAATATAACATAGAAAGGTCCTTTATCCATACCAAATAAGAATGGGATTCCCGGTCCAATAAAATAAAAGAATAATCCCGTTCATTGAATTTCTCTTTCCACTCTTGATTTTCTTTTCTATAATCAAATGAAAATGAAAATCGAATTCCATTTTAATATATTTTATTATAATATTGATTTTATTAGAATATTTCTATCTTAAATATTTACATCTTATACTACTTATAACTATAAATAAATAGTATACTAAATGAATAGTATACACAAATATACTATAATATGAAATAAAAAGATGAAATAATAAGGGTGTTTTAATTCAAAAAAAGTACTTTGTTTTGTAGAGTTAATTATGTTAAATCCCCATTGTACAATAAACACAAGTACATATATTATGGAAAATACCAGTAAAAATGTGAGTACTTCATTCCATTTCATTAATCAAGAACAAAAAATGGTATTTCTCAAAATCCCTGACTACAACGATACTATACTATTTGCTGATTATACCAATCCACATATACCTCTCTCTTAGAATATAGAATAAAGAGAAATTCCCGTTTTTGTCTGATGGGCATAAGGAATACGAAAGAAACACAAAAGAAATAAAAGTACTCGCTGTGAATTCAGTTTTGCTTGCTCCACCCTTCCTTTTTTCAGGAAGAGAGAATGGAAAGAGAAATTTATCAATTCATCGGATCCTAGTTCGGGACTGACGGGGCTCGAACCCGCAGCTTCCGCCTTGACAGGGCGGTGCTCTGACCAATTGAACTACAATCCCAGTGAGGTGTACAATAGACATATTGGTTTCGTTGAAACTATTCTAGTAGTTTGCTGTCTTGTAAGAGAGATACAAATGATATACTGATATCCACATGGATATGGATTAACTATAGTGAGAGTGAGACCGATTAGTAGTAATCTTGTAGTTATTTTATTGTACTGCCACAGGGTTAATAAGAAACCTCTCAATAAGAAAAAAGTTTTGTTACCCCTTTCATGATACTTAGTAATTATGAATCTAGATCGTTACAAAGGGTGGGAAAAGAAAAGATGGGATAGATAAAAAAAAGGAATCTTTATTCTTCCATATAATATAGACATTTATGGAGGACAAATTGGTTATATCATACTCAGGGAGCGGCAAAATTATTGGGCCGAGCTGGATTTGAACCAGCGTAGACATATTGCCAACGAATTTACAGTCCGTCCCCATTAACCACTCGGGCATCGACCCCAGAAGAATCAATTCTAGTATTATTGAGAATTGATAATTCATGATCAACTTACTTTCGTAGTATCCTACCCCCAGGGGAAGTCGAATCCCCGCTGCCTCCTTGAAAGAGAGATGTCCTAAACCGCTAGACGATGGGGGCATACCTGCCCGATCGCCATCTGACTATGATCATAGTATGAGCAGTTTTTTGGAATTGTCAATATAAATAATGGAATAGTACGACTAAATCCGAAAAATGTTTCCTAGTTTATTTTATTTCTTTCATATAAGATAAGTTTTTTTGATGGTTCATAAATGAATCAGGCCCTTTATACCTATTCGATTTTTTCTATCTATTTGATTTCCGTTTATTATTTCATTATTTTATCTCATTTGGCATTTTTCTATTTTCGATTAGTATATCTAATATTAGTAGAATTTTTTTTCCAATTTCGTTTATTTTCATTTTATTTAAAAAAGGAATATGTTAATTGAATATTAATTATTATTTATTATTATTCTTTTTAATATTATTATTTATTTATCTAATTCTAATATATTCTTATTAAATAGGTTATTATTATATTATTGTATAGAATTCCCTTAGTTCGATGGAATTCCTTTAGCTCGGAGAATGATTGCTACGAATTTTTATTTCAGAAATCAAAAAAATGATTTTATCTTAAGCTTGGACTTCACTTTTAGATAAATCCAATTTCTTATTCCTGAATTAGTTCCTATGAATACATGCATATATGTCCATATAATATATATACAGATACAGTAGACTCAATAATGGAAAATGACTAATTCATGAATTTACTAAAACGAGCCCTTTTAACTCAGTGGTAGAGTAACGCCATGGTAAGGCGTAAGTCATCGGTTCAA